ACGTATATCAAAATGAAATAGCCCTCAAATTTTAAATTTTTTTCTCTACACCCATTTGTATGCATTTTGATCAATCCAAAAGAATTCCAAGCCAACTCCTTGAATTCCTCATTTTTTATATCTTTTCTTATGCTTATGATCCGGGGCCCGTCGAAAGAATTAATGTAGGAAGAATAGTACGGGCATATACTATATACCATATAAATACCATATCATATATTAAAGAATTAGAGAAATCTAATAATATTAGAAATATTAGATATTTAAGTATTAGATATTAAAAATAAGAAATAAAGAATAAGAAAAGAAAACTCTTTCTTTAATATTAATACAGGTATTAATACAGGATTCAATAGAAATCTAATACTAATAGAATAATAGAATATTACTAAGAATATAATACTACTAATATATCTAAGAAATAATATATAGATATAGATAAACTAATAGATATAGATAAACTAATGATAAACTAAAGCAAGTCAAGTTTTTTTAAGCTTTTGCAAAACGATCACAATTGATAGAAGTAGATTTTTCAGTAAAGTCTTATTCCTATTCCTAGCTCTAAAGCCCACTCCTTCCCCATACTACAAGTGAAAGAGAAAATGTAAACACTACCATTAAAGCAGCCCAAGCGAAACTTACTATATCCATGCGAATGATGCCCCCTATCCCTATCTCTATGAAATGAAGGAATGATTCCATTATTGATTCATAATCATAGTGGAATCAATGGTGCAGAGTCAAAACAGGATTCTTACTTACGGCTTTTTTAGAATCTTTTCTTAAACCTTAGTAGCCAAAAAGGAGTGTTTCTTAGGAACCTTTGGTTTGGATACCAAATTTTCCGACTTCTTACTTTCATAGTTCTCCAGAATGAATTCTCGCTATTTCTTTTATTTGATTCAATTCAGAATAGCCCAAACCAATCTTTCATAAGATTGGATTGCTTCAGATTTATTGGTACTTTTTTGAGCCACACTCAGAATCCAGATTTTGAGAAAAAAGATGACAGTCTTTTATAGGACCTATGGTTCTCAAAATCAAGTATCGACAGACCTAGCCCTTGCCTATGCTTTTGCGGGGCAAGAATTCGTCAAGTTCGATCAACAGGATTAAGAAATTCCAAGTCTTTTTTTGTTGATCAGGCGACACCCAGATTCGAACCGGGGATAAAGGATTTGCAGTCCCCCGCCTTACCACTTGGCCATGCCGCCAAATTACATCCAAAACAGATAAAGAAATGAAGAAGAATAAAGAAGAAAAAAATTCTATAAGAAATTCTATGTAAAGTATAAAGTATATAAATTATATAAGATTCTATTCTAAATTAATTAGATTCTAAATTATTCTAAATTATAGAATCTAAATTCTATATAAACTATATATTATATATATTCCATTCCATATTCCATTAATTATATTAAGAATAAGAATATTAAAAGAAAAGAATATTAAGAATATGAAATTCTAGAATTCTATATTCTTAATATTCTTAGACTTAGATATTCTCTTTTATTCTATTTCTATTCCTTTCCTCATTTTGGTTTTGATTTGAATTTTTTACTTTCTTAATTTATTTTATTTTTGGATCTTAAATCCCATTGTACTTTTATCCTTTTCCAAAAAAAAATTCCTCTTTTTTATTGGATCCCATTTATATTCTTTTCTTCGATTGATTTTATCTCAAAACACGCGTCGCTTAAAAATTTACCTTCTCTTTTCACTTTTCTATAGATCTATCGAATCTATAGAAAAGTGAAAAGATTCCCGGCCCGGTCACAGACTTTAAAATGCAGGTCAATTTCGAATAAATTACTCTTTACTCCATTAACTATTTAATATTTAATTCTTACTCTTTTACTCTTACTTACTTTTCTTACTTTGAATTAGTGAACAGCTCTTAATTTTGTATCTCCTTATCTTAATGGATGCAAAATCCAATTGATTTCCGACTAATCATTATCAATTACATGATCAATTCTAATTATCTAATTATAAGAAAATATATGTGTATATGTAAACCCCAGAAAAGTGTAAACTCTAGAACAGAAATTGTTATACGTGGATACCAAGCCGGGTCTATTTCTTATGCACATATCCCTATATAGGATCATTGTGCTTAAATATTTCATTGAATATGAATATGAGAATATGAATATGAATAGAAGATAGACATTATGATAGAGTACGACCTAACCTAGGTTGCACCAAGTTCAATTCTTAGAAAAGATGTGATATACGTATAGCTAGATCGTCATGTACTTCCTAAAGATTACTCCTATGACTATATACGTACACAATTCCATTGTATTTTATAAAATTTACTACCAAAAAAAGATTTGCGAATTACTTTTTGAACATTCAATTGTGTGTGCTAAAAAAAAAAGGGAAACTCTATGCTGTTCCTGATTCTTCTGTTTTTATCTCATTCATAGAGAGCAGATTAAATCCTAAACTCATTGATTTTTTCTTTTTTTGTACGCTGATCATAATATCATTAATATCATAATAAAAGAATTAGGTATTAGGTCTAAATTAGATCAATTTTTATATCCGATAAAAGACTCCATCAGTCTAAGTGACATAATTTTTCCCAGGAATGCTTTATTAATTTCCATTTCTTTCTATTTGTACCTGCCTCAAGATCAAATTCGAACTTGCATCGAAAATGCCCTTCATTTCTCTGTCTTGCTTTCGTTCATACGATATATATGGATGGAGTTGACTAAAATTTTATGTGATTCAGTAAACAGAATATCCATTCCATCATTGCTAGATCAATTGGTAGGGTTCGATGAATAGTGAGCCAAAAGCCGATAATGGGATTTTTTCAATAAAGAGGAAACTTCAGATTAAGATGCTCCAGAATGGAAATGAGGGAATGTCCACAATACCTGGATTTAGTCAGATACAATTTGAGGGATTTTGTAGGTTCATTAATCAGGGCTTGACGGAAGAATTTCATAAGTTTCAAAAAATTGAAGATAGAGATCAAGAAATTGAATTTCAATTATTTGTGGAAACATATCAATTGGTAGAGCCCTTGATAACAGAAAGAGATGCTGTGTATGAATCACTCACATATTCTTCTGAATTATATGTACCCGCGGTCTTAATTTGGAAAACCGGTAGAAATATGCAAGAACAAACCGTTTTTATTGGAAACATCCCTATAATGAATTCTTTTGGAACCTCTATAGTAAATGGGATATACCGAATTGTGATCAACCAAATATTGCAAAGTCCCGGTATTTACTATCGTTCAGAATTGGAACATAACGGAGTTTCTGTCTATACCAGTACTATAATATCGGATTGGGGGGGAAGGTCGGAATTAGAAATTGATAGAAAAGCAAGGATATGGGCCCGTGTAAGTAGAAAACAAAAAATATCTATTCTAGTTCTATCATCAGCTATGGGTTCGAATATAAGAGAAATTTTAGATAATGTTTGTTACCCTGAGATTTTCTTGTCTTTCCCGAATGATAAAGAGAAAAAAAAGATTGGGTCAAAAGAAAATGCTATTTTGGAGTTTTATCAACAATTTGCCTATGTAGGGGGGGATCCAGTATTTTCTGAGTCCTTATGCAAGGAATTACAAAAGAAATTTTTTCAACAAAGATGTGAGTTAGGAAAGATTGGTCGACGAAATATGAACCGGAGACTTAATCTTGATATACCCCAAAACAATACATTTTTGTTACCACGAGATTTATTGGCTGCTGTGGATCATTTGATTGGAATTAAATTGGGAATGGGTACACTTGACGATATTAGTCACTTGAAAAATAAACGTATTCGTTCTGTAGCAGATCTATTACAGGATCAATTCGGATTGGCTCTTGTTCGTTTAGAAAATACGGTTCGAGGAACTATATGTGGAGCAATCAGGCATAAATTGATACCGACTCCTCAAAATTTGGTAACTTCAACTTCATTAACAACTACTTATGAATCGTTTTTTGGCCTACACCCTTTATCTCAAGTTTTGGATCGAACTAATCCGTTGACACAAATTGTTCATGGGCGAAAATGGAGTTATTTGGGTCCTGGAGGATTGACGGGGCGAACTGCTAGTTTTCGAATACGAGATATCCACCCGAGTCACTATGGACGTATTTGTCCAATTGACACGTCCGAAGGAATCAATGTTGGACTTATGGGATCATTAGCTATTCATGTGAAGGTTGGTTATTGGGGATCTATAGAGAGTCCATTTTATGGATTATCTGAGAGATCAAAAGAGGCACAGATGGTTTATTTATCACCAAATAGAGATGAATATTATATGGTAGCAGCAGGAAATTCTTTGGCCTTGAATCGGGATATTCAAGAACAACAGGTTGTTCCAGCTCGATATCGTCAAGAATTCCTTACTATTGCATGGGAAGAGATTCATCTTAGAAGCATTTTTCCCTTCCAATATTTTTCTATTGGAGCTTCCCTCATTCCTTTTATTGAGCATAATGATGCGAATCGAGCTTTAATGAGTTCTAATATGCAGCGCCAAGCAGTTCCCCTTTCTCGGTCCGAGAAGTGCATTGTTGGAACTGGGTTGGAAGGACAAACGGCTCTAGATTCGGGGGTTTCAGTTATAGCCGAACGCAAGGGAAAAATCATTTATACTGATACTCAAAAGATCATTTTCTCAAGTAATGGGGATACTCTAAGCATTCCATTGGTTATGTATCAACGTTCCAACAAAAATACTTGTATGAATCAAAAAACTCAGGTTCAGCGGGGTAAATACATTAAAAAAGGACAAATTCTAGCGGGCGGTGCGGCTACAGCTGGTGGGGAACTCGCTTTAGGAAAAAATGTATTAGTAGCTTATATGCCATGGGAAGGTTACAATTTTGAAGACGCAGTACTAATTAGCGAACGTCTGGTTTATAAAGATATTTATACTTCTTTTCACATCCGGAAATATGAAATTCAGACTCATGTAACAAGCCAAGGTCCTGAAAGAATCACTAAGGAAATCCCGCATTTAGAGGCTCGTTTACTCCGAAATTTAGACAGAAATGGAATTGTGATGCTGGGATCGTGGATAGAAACAGGTGATATCTTAGTAGGTAAATTAACACCTCAGACAGCGAGCGAATCCTCATATGCCCCGGAGGATAGATTATTACGAGCTATACTTGGCATTCAGGTATCCACTTCAAAAGAAACTTCTCTAAGACTACCTATAGGGGGAAGGGGTCGAGTTATTGATGTGAGATGGATCCATAGAAGAGGGGTTTCCAATTCTAATCCAGAAAGGATTCGTGTATATATTTCACAGAAACGTGAAATCAAAGTAGGTGATAAAGTAGCTGGAAGGCATGGGAATAAGGGTATAATTTCTAAGATTTTGTCTAGACAAGATATGCCCTATTTGCAAGATGGAACGCCCGTTGATATGGTATTCAACCCATTAGGAGTCCCCTCACGAATGAATGTGGGACAGATATTTGAATGTTCACTCGGGTTAGCGGGGGATCTGCTAAAGAAACATTATAGAATAGGACCTTTTGATGAGAGATATGAGCAAGAGGCCTCAAGAAAACTAGTGTTTTCCGAATTATATGAAGCCAGTAAGAAAACAAAAAATCCATGGGTATTTGAACCCGAATATCCGGGAAAAAGCAGAATATTTGATGGAAGAACAGGAGATCTTTTTGAACAACCTGTTCTAATAGGAAAGTCCTATATCCTAAAATTAATCCATCAAGTTGATGATAAAATCCACGGACGTTCCAGTGGGCATTACGCACTTGTTACACAACAACCCCTTAGAGGGAGGGCCAAACAAGGGGGACAAAGAGTAGGGGAAATGGAAGTTTGGGCTCTAGAGGGATTTGGTGTTGCTCATATCTTACAAGAGATGCTTACTTACAAATCTGATCATATTAGAGCTCGTCAAGAAGTACTTGGTGCTACGATTATTGGGGCAACAGTACCTAATCCAGAGGGTGCTCCAGAATCTTTTCGATTGCTCGTTCGAGAACTACGATCTTTGTGCCTGGAACTGAATCATTTCCTTGTATCTGAAAAGAACTTCCAGATGGATAGGAAGGAAGCTTGATCTCAATGAATCAGAATTTCTATTCTATGATTGACCAGTATAAACATCAACAACTTCGAATTGGACCAGTTTCCCCTCAACAAATCAGGGCTTGGGCAAAAAAGATTCTACCCAATGGAGAGATAGTTGGAGAGGTGACAAAACCCTATACTTTTCATTATAAAACTAATAAACCGGAAAAAGATGGATTGTTTTGTGAAAGAATTTCTGGACCCATAAAAAGTGGGATTTGTGCTTGTGGAAATTACCGAGGAATTGGGACTGAAAAAGAAGACCCGAAATTTTGTGAAGAATGCGGGGTGGAATTTGTTGATTCTCGGATACGAAGGTACCAAATGGGATACATCAAACTGACATGTCCAGTGACTCATGTATGGTATTTGAAACGTCTTCCTAGTTATATTGCGAATCTTTTAGATAAGCCCCTTAGGGAATTAGAGGGCCTAGTATATTGCGATGTGTGATTTGATCGAAATTTTCATTTGACAGATTTGGACTGAGAAACTGTCATCCCATTTAATCTGATTGGGATGCCCCTGGCTCTGACATGTATCTTGGGAGGAGGAACATGAAGCTCAGAATTATGGGTGCATTCAAGATTTCAAAATGGAAGAAAAGGGGAATTGATCTATGGTCGATTCCGTAACAGATAATATAGGAATAGTTAGTTATACCTCGTGAAAAAAGACTTTTTGTGGAATTATACATTCCATTTCTTTAAAAAAGAAATTATGTTCAGGCAAGCGCAAGCAAATATGGTTACGGGAGCTTATCTATCGCATATATGCTTCAAGGGATAATAACCATCGAGGTGAGTAGAGACCTAAAAAAGATCCAATGGAACAATACAATATATAGACAAAGAAATCCTTTAAGAGTCCCAAAATATTCCTTTCAGGGGATTCATCATTTGAGGGGAGGTAGACTACTCAAGAATTTCACATTTCCTTTTTTTCGTTTTTTTTTCTAAACATAAAAGAAAGTCTAAAAGGTTAGAGTGAAAATCAAAAATTAAATAAGATAAGAATGAGGCTGGTCCTTACTGGGAACTTGAGTAAAGAGTAGCTTTTTGTAGGGTTTTCTCGAACAAAGTTTAAAAAGAAGAAGAACCCCTTTCTTTATTTGGTGTAACTACTTGAGCCGGATGAGAGGAAACCTTCACGTCCGATTGTGAGGGGGGGAATCCAATACTATAGGAACCTATCTCAATTTTTCTTTTGCTAGGTCCATAGCTAAAAAACCTACTTTTTTACGATTACGAGGTTCATTCGAATATGAAATCCAATCCTGGCAATATAGCATCCCACTCTTTTTTACTACTCAAGGTTTCGAGAGATTTCGAAACCGAGAAATCTCTACGGGGGCAGGTGCTATCAGAGAACAATTAGCCGATTCGGATTTGCGAATTATTACAGATAATTCTTTGG